ATTAGGAAATCTAAATATACAACTCCCTATATACAATCTAGAGTAATAGCCAAAACCAAAATACGATATTAGAGTAGAGAATTGAAAAAAAAGGGGAAAAGAGATCTAAAAGCGCTTTTTCCTTAAATTCCTGGTTGGTACATTTATATCATACCATTCTCTACAGAATTCTATTTATTCTAGTATTTTTACTAGGTATATTATATGTAAATAAGTCGCTATGCTATAAGTCAACTTGTTTCGACGCGTGAGTCTCGAATCCGATTGAATCTAAGATGAATGAAGAATTGGTTTACGTTATGGAAGAAAGACATGTATATGTAATATTCGATATTGACTAGTTCTATATGAACTAAAGATCTATTTAATTTGCCCTACTACTACTACTAGAAATTTCGATGGATATTCTAATATAAGTCCTTGCGTATCCTCTGGGACTGTGAGTTGAATGAATAAACAGATGAAATTAAGAAAAAGATCGAAGAGTTCAAAGAATGGTTCGGAACAAAGAAATGGACGGACGGAAGTCGTATGGATTCGCAAAGACTTTGTCGATAAGAATTAAAAAAGAAATATCGAAGTAAAGTAGTTTTGATCCTTGAATAAGATTATTACTTCAATTTGAAGTTTGTAGTTACTTCGCCCGGATGAATTGTAGCGATGGAAAAATTTAGTTAGAATTCATTGGCTGACTATATCATTAACCATTTATTTTTTTTGTATGAGGAACTTATCATGAATCCACTGATTTCTGCCGCTTCTGTTATTGCTGCTGGATTGGCTGTAGGGCTTGCTTCTATTGGACCTGGAGTTGGTCAAGGTACTGCTGCGGGCCAAGCTGTAGAAGGTATCGCGAGACAGCCCGAGGCGGAGGGAAAAATCCGAGGTACTTTATTGCTTAGTCTAGCTTTTATGGAAGCTTTAACAATTTATGGCCTGGTTGTAGCATTAGCACTTTTATTTGCGAATCCTTTTGTTTAATCTTATAAATTGAATCTTATAAATAAGAAAAAGCAAATGACAGGTTCAAGGCAATAAAATATGCAAAAATTTGCTTTTTCTTATTATAGCAAGATTTCCCTTCTACAATTACCTATTCGTTGAGAAAATAACCCACGGGAAGGGCTGATTTGCGGATGAGGAATTAGTATACCTACTTGCTTTCATCCTTCCCGTTTGTAGTCCAAGGAACCCCCTTTTTAGGAAGGGTTTCAATAAAGGGGGTAATTCGCCATTTATATTATAAATGGAATCTTTTTTGACTTTCTTTTTTTTTTAGAATTTATAAACAGGAAATTTTCTATTTAAATATATTTTAAATATATATATTTATAGATATATATAAATTAAATTAAGGGGTGGCAGGGCGATACAAAAAGAACTCTGTTCTTTTTTTTAGTCTATCTATAAGAGGAGATCATATGAAAAATGTAACCGATTCTTTCGTTTATTTGGGCCACTGGCCGTCCGCCGGGAGTTTCGGGTTTAATACCGATATTTTAGCAACAAATCTAATAAATCTAAGTGTAGTGCTTGGGGTATTGGTCTTTTTTGGAAAGGGAGTGCGTGCGAGTTGTTTATTTCAAGAATAGGCTGGACCCAACCAGCTGTACTTTTTCTGCTATAACTAAGAAAGAGAGGTACATGATCTCACGAATGACTTCTGAATAAATAAATAATATGCAAGAACCATAGCATTTCGTGATTCGTTGGTAAATCCACTTTGATTCTCTATCAACCAAAACTATGGGACCATTCACTATGGTTAAAGCTAAATCGTTTGAAGTCCAGACGCAGCATGGTACTCTTTCTACCATTATATTAATTTAATATAGAGATTGTTTCAAAATGAATAATTTATCAATATAGAACACTCATATGGATAAAATTATTTTAACCACTTATTAGAAAAATTGGGATTAAATCCCCGTTTTTTATCCAATGCTGAATCGACGACCTATTTATTGTGTATAAAGAAATAAAAGATTTTTTTTTTGATTTGAAAAAAAACAACTTTGCTGACAATTACATAGGTTTTGTGTTTGGTCAGAAGAGTCCTCCGACTTTTTTGGTTTTGTATTAGTGATTGGTTTTTATATTTTGATTTTGGAATATTAAGAGAGAATAGAGGACAGGCTCATTACATTCAAAAAAAGAAATGGGGAATTTTTCATAAGTAATTGAGCAGGAGAGCCAAATGAATCGAAAGATTCATGTTTGGTTCGGGAAGGGATCGTGGAAGTTTTTAAATGAATGGAAAGAGAATCTACTTTCATTAAGTGATTTATTGGATAATCGAAAACAGAGAATCTTGAATACTATTCGAAATTCAGAAGAACTGCGTGAGGGGGCCGTTGAACAGCTAGAAAAGGCCCGGACTCGCTTACGAAAACTAGAAATGGAGGCCGAGCAGTTTCGAGTCAATGGATACTCTGAGATAGAGCGAGAAAAGTTGAATTTTCTTAATTCCACCGCAAAGGCTTTGAAACAATTAGAAAAT